GCTAGCGTAGCTTAACACAAAGCATAGCACTGAAGATGCTAAGATGGGCCCTAAAAAGCTCCGCATGCACAAAGGCTTGGTCCTGACTTTACTATCAGCTTTAGCACAATTTACACATGCAAGTCTCCGCAGCCCTGTGAGGATGCCCTTAATCCCCTGCCCGGGGACGAGGAGCAGGCATCAGGCTCATCCCCAATTAGCCCAAGACGCCTTGCCACGCCACACCCCCAAGGGAACTCAGCAGTGATAAATATTAAGCCATAAGTGAAAACTTGACTTAGTTAGTGTTAAGAGGGCCGGTAAAACTCGTGCCAGCCACCGCGGTTATACGAGAGGCCCTAGTTGATATATACGGCGTAAAGGGTGGTTAAGGAAAATACATATAAAGCCAAAGGACCTCTTGGCTGTCATACGCTCCTGAGGATACGAAGACCTAATACGAAAGTAGCTTTAATACGCCCACCTGACCCCACGAAAGCTGAGAAACAAACTGGGATTAGATACCCCACTATGCTTAGCTGTAAACCTAGACGTTTAATCACAACAGACGTCCGCCAGGGTACTACGAGCGCTAGCTTAAAACCCAAAGGACTTGGCGGTGCCTTAGACCCCCCTAGAGGAGCCTGTTCTAGAACCGATAACCCCCGTTTAACCTCACCACTTCTAGTCAACCCCGCCTATATACCGCCGTCGTCAGCTTACCCTGTGAAGGCCTAATAGTAAGCAAAATGGACACAGTCCAAAACGTCAGGTCGAGGTGTAGCGCACGAAGTGGGAAGAAATGGGCTACATTTTCTAAGATAGAATAATACGAACAGCATCATGAAAATTAATGCTTGAAGGAGGATTTAGTAGTAAAAAGGAAATAGAGTGTCCTTTTGAACCCGGCTCTGAGGCGCGTACACACCGCCCGTCACTCTCCCCCACAACCGCACAGTGAAAGTAATTAACACCAAAGCACAAACAAGGGGAGGCAAGTCGTAACATGGTAAGTGTACCGGAAGGTGCACTTGGATCAACCCCCAGGGCGTGGCTGAGATAGTTAAGCATCTCCCTTACACCGAGAAGACATCCATGCAAATTGGATCACCCTGAGCCAAACAGCTAGCCTATAATACCAAAATTAACCTGTTAATATAAATAATTAAACATAAACTAAATACAACAACCAAATCATTTTACCACCTTAGTATGGGAGACAGAAAAGGTTCCTTGAGCAACAGAAAAAGTACCGCAAGGGAAAACTGAAAGAGAAATGAAATAACCCATATAAGCACAAAAAAGCAGAGACTAAGCCTCGTACCTTTTGCATCATGATTTAGCCAGTAAAATTTAAGCAAAGAGACCTTTAGTTTAAAACCCCGAAACCAAGTGAGCTACCCCGAGACAGCCTTCATGGGCCAACCCGTCTCTGTGGCAAAAGAGTGGGAAGAGCTCCGGGTAGCGGTGACAGACCTACCGAACTTGGTGATAGCTGGTTGCCTAAGAAATGAATAGAAGTTCAGCCTCGTCTTCCTCAAACTAAACAAGAAATAATCTAAAACTAAAACAAGAGAAAAACACGAGAGTTAGTTTAAGGGGGTACAGCCCCTTAAACCAAGGATACAACCTTATACAGGAGGGTAAGGATCACACTTCACAAAACCCGCCGTTTTAGTGGGCCTAAAAGCAGCCACCTGAACAGAAAGCGTTAAAGCTCAAACGGCTAAAAGTTTATTATCCTGATAAATAATCCCACCCCCCTAGAATTATTAGGCCCCTCCATGTCAACATGGAAGAGACCATGCTAGAATGAGTAACAAGAAGACATAATCTTCTCCAGGCACACGTGTAAACCAGATCGGACAAGCCACTGGTAATTAACGAACCCAAAAAAAGAGGGAAATGTGTATAACAAAACAAACAAGAAAACCCCACAACGTACTATCGTTAACCCCACACTGGAGTGCCACCAAGGAAAGACTAAAAGAAAAGGAAGGAACTCGGCAAACATAAGCCTCGCCTGTTTACCAAAAACATCGCCTCCTGCAAAGATCAAAGTATAGGAGGTCCAGCCTGCCCAGTGACATAAGTTTAACGGCCGCGGTATTTTGACCGTGCAAAGGTAGCGCAATCACTTGTCTTTTAAATGAAGACCCGTATGAATGGCCAAACGAGGGCTTAACTGTCTCCCTTTTCAAGTCAGTGAAATTGATCTATCCGTGCAGAAGCGGGTATAAAGATACAAGACGAGAAGACCCTTTGGAGCTTAAGGTACAAACCCAACCATGTTAAGCAACCAACTTAAACAGCACAAACATAAAGGGCGATGGGATTTTACCTTCGGTTGGGGCGACCACGGAGAAAAAAATATCCTCCAAGTGGACTGGGATTAAAACCTAAAACCAAGAAAGACACTTCTAAGTCACAGAAAATCTGACCAAATATGATCCGGCCACAAGGCCGATCAACGAACCAAGTTACCCTAGGGATAACAGCGCAATCCTCTCCCAGAGTCCATATCGACGAGGGGGTTTACGACCTCGATGTTGGATCAGGACATCCTAATGGTGCAGCCGCTATTAAGGGTTCGTTTGTTCAACGATTAAAGTCCTACGTGATCTGAGTTCAGACCGGAGCAATCCAGGTCAGTTTCTATCTGTAATGTTACTCTTCCCAGTACGAAAGGACCGGAAAAGAGAGGCCAATACTCAAAGCACGCCCCACCCCTAATTAATGAACTCAACTAAATTAAACAAAGGGAGAACAATTCAATATTTAAGCCAAAACCAGGCCATACTAAGATGGCAGAGCATGGTAATTGCAAAAGGCCTAAGCCCTTTCAGCCAGAGGTTCAAATCCTCTTCTTAGTTTATGCTAAACATTTTAATAACCTATTTAATTAACCCCCTAGCATATATTATTCCAGTATTACTAGCAGTAGCCTTCCTAACGCTAGTTGAACGAAAAGTATTAGGATATATGCAACTACGAAAAGGCCCAAACGTGGTAGGACCATACGGCCTCCTACAGCCGATTGCTGACGGAGTAAAATTATTTATTAAAGAACCTATCCGCCCCTCAACATCCTCCCCTTTCCTATTTTTGGCTGCTCCTATTCTCGCACTAACACTAGCCATAACCATATGAGCACCAATACCAATACCACACCCAGTTATAGACCTAAACCTAGGAATTCTATTTATTCTAGCACTATCAAGCCTTGCAGTATATTCAATTTTAGGATCGGGTTGAGCATCAAACTCAAAATATGCACTAATTGGAGCCCTACGAGCCGTAGCTCAAACAATTTCATATGAAGTTAGTTTAGGACTAATCCTGCTATCAGTAATTATTTTCTCTGGGGGCTATACCCTACAAACATTTAACACAACCCAAGAAAGCATTTGACTACTAATTCCAGCCTGACCTCTAGCTGCAATATGATATATTTCAACACTAGCAGAAACAAACCGTGCACCATTTGATCTAACCGAAGGTGAATCTGAACTGGTCTCAGGCTTCAACGTAGAATATGCAGGAGGGCCCTTTGCCCTATTTTTCCTAGCTGAATATGCTAATATTCTACTAATAAATACCCTGTCAGCAGTCCTATTTTTAGGTGCACTACATATACCAACTATTCCAGAAATAACAACAATTAACCTAATAACCAAAGCAGCACTACTATCAGTCCTATTCCTCTGAGTACGAGCATCCTACCCACGATTTCGATATGATCAACTAATACACCTAGTATGAAAAAATTTCCTCCCCCTAACCCTCGCCCTAGTATTGTGACACATTGCCCTACCAATTGCATTTGCAGGCTTGCCACCACAACTATAAAGGAACCGTGCCTGAATGCCCAAGGACCACTTTGATAGAGTGGCTTATGAGGGTTAAAGCCCCTCCAGTTCCTAGAAAGAAGGGAATTGAACCCATACTCAGGAGATCAAAACTCCTGGTGCTTCCTCTACACCACTTTCTAAGATAAGGTCAGCTAATTAAGCTTTCGGGCCCATACCCCGAACATGACGGTTAAAATCCCTCCCATATCAATGAACCCCTATGTATTAACCACACTCCTGTCCAGCCTAGGACTAGGAACTGCCTTAACCTTCGCCAGCTCCCACTGACTATTAGCCTGAATAGGCCTGGAAATTAATACCCTAGCAATTATACCATTAATAGCACAACACCACCACCCACGCGCAGTAGAAGCAACAACCAAATATTTCTTAACCCAAGCAACCGCAGCAGCAACTATCCTCTTTGCCAGCACAACAAACGCCTGAATTATAGGAGAATGAGACATCAACAATTTAGCGCACCCCCTGGCTAGCACAATAATTATTATTGCACTAGCACTAAAAATTGGTCTAGCACCTATACATTTCTGAATACCAGAGGTACTACAAGGGCTTGACCTAACAACAGGACTAATTTTATCCACCTGACAAAAACTAGCCCCATTTGCACTAATTATTCAAGTAGCTCCAACCACCAACCCCACATTACTAACATCTTTGGGCCTACTATCAACACTCATCGGAGGATGAGGAGGACTAAACCAAACACAACTACGAAAAATCCTAGCCTACTCCTCAATTGCACACATGGGCTGAATAATTATTATTTTACAATATACACCCCACCTCACCCTAATTGCCCTAGGAACATATATCTGCATAACATCAGCAGCATTCCTCACACTAAAATTGGCATCAGCCACAAAAATTAATACCCTCACAACAACATGATCAAAAAGCCCCATTCTAGTAACAACCACCGCCCTTGCCCTCCTCTCACTAGGAGGCCTACCCCCACTAACAGGATTTATACCAAAATGACTAATTTTACAAGAACTCACAAAACAAGCTATTTCACTAACAGCCACAATTATAGCCCTAGCCGCCCTACTAAGCCTCTACTTCTATCTACGACTATGTTATGCAATAACACTAACAATTTCCCCAAGCACAACAAATAATATTACCCCCTGACGGACTCAAATAACCCAAACAACCCTTCCCCTGGCCATCTCCATAATTATTGCCTTAGGACTGTTACCAATTACCCCCTCCATCCTAGCACTAACCACTTAGAGACTTAGGATAAATTAGACCAAGAGCCTTCAAAGCCCTAAGCAGGAGTTAAAATCTCCTAGTCCCTGACATAAAACCTAAGACTTGCAGGACTCTATCCCACATCTTCTGAATGCAAATCAGACACTTTAATTAAGCTAAAGCCTCTCTAGATGAGAAGGCCTCGATCCTACAAACTCTTAGTTAACAGCTAAGCGCTCAAACCAGCGAGCATTCATCTACCTTTCCCGCCGTTAGCCGAGTAAGGCGGGAAAGCCCCGGCAGAATTCAATCTACGTCTCCAGATTTGCAATCTGACGTGCACTACACTACGAAGCTTTGATAGGAAGAGGACTTAAACCTCTGTCTTCAGGGCTACAACCCGCTGCCTAAGCACTCGGCTATCCTACCTGTGGCAATCACACGCTGATTCTTTTCTACCAACCACAAAGACATTGGCACCCTCTATCTTGTATTTGGTGCCTGAGCCGGCATAGTTGGGACTGCTCTCAGCCTTTTAATTCGAGCTGAGCTGAGCCAACCCGGATCGCTTCTAGGTGATGATCAAATTTATAATGTTATCGTCACTGCACATGCTTTCGTTATAATTTTCTTTATAGTAATACCTGTTCTTATTGGAGGGTTTGGGAATTGACTCCTTCCACTAATAATTGGAGCCCCTGATATAGCATTCCCACGAATGAACAACATAAGCTTTTGACTGCTGCCCCCATCCTTTCTTCTACTCCTTGCCTCCTCTGGCGTTGAAGCAGGCGCTGGAACAGGATGAACCGTGTACCCCCCACTTGCAGGCAACTTAGCCCATGCAGGCGCATCCGTCGACCTAACTATTTTCTCTCTACACTTGGCAGGTGTTTCATCCATTTTAGGCGCCATCAATTTCATTACTACCTCTATTAATATAAAACCCCCTGCCGTATCCCAGTACCAAACACCTTTATTTGTGTGAGCCGTGCTTGTAACAGCCGTTCTCCTGCTTCTATCCCTACCCGTTCTGGCCGCTGGAATTACAATGCTTTTAACAGATCGTAATTTAAACACAAGCTTCTTCGACCCGGCAGGAGGAGGTGACCCCATCCTTTATCAGCACTTATTCTGGTTCTTTGGTCACCCAGAAGTATATATTCTAATTTTACCCGGATTTGGTATTATCTCCCACGTTGTAGCCTATTACGCCGGGAAAAAAGAACCGTTTGGATACATAGGAATGGTATGAGCCATAATAGCAATTGGCCTTCTTGGGTTCATTGTCTGAGCCCATCACATGTTCACAGTTGGAATAGACGTAGACACTCGTGCCTATTTTACATCCGCCACAATAATTATTGCCATTCCAACAGGTGTAAAAGTCTTTAGCTGATTAGCAACACTACACGGCGGAGCCATCAAATGAGAAACACCAATACTATGAGCCCTGGGCTTTATTTTCCTGTTCACAGTCGGAGGTCTTACTGGTATTGTACTAGCCAACTCATCCCTTGACATTGTTCTTCACGACACATACTACGTAGTTGCTCACTTCCACTATGTTTTATCAATAGGCGCCGTATTTGCCATTATGGCGGGCTTCGTACACTGATTTCCACTAATTACAGGATATACACTACACAGCACCTGAACCAAAATTCACTTTGCAGTAATATTTGTAGGGGTAAACCTCACATTCTTCCCACAACATTTCCTTGGCCTTGCAGGCATGCCACGACGATACTCAGACTACCCAGATGCCTATGCCCTCTGAAACACCGTCTCTTCTATTGGCTCATTAGTATCTCTAGTAGCAGTAATCATGTTCCTATTTATCTTATGAGAAGCCTTCGTATCTAAACGAGAGGTATTATCTGTTGAGATGGCCTCAACAAATGCAGAATGACTTCACGGATGCCCGCCCCCATACCACACATTTGAAGAACCTGCATTTGTTCAACTTCAATCAAATTAACGAGAAAGGGAGGAATTGAACCCCCATGTACTGGTTTCAAGCCAGCCGCATAACCACTCTGCCACTTCCTTCTAAGACATTAGTAAACTTGAAAATTACATCACTTTGTCAAGGTGAAATTGTAGGTTAAAATCCTGCATGTCTTAAGCTTTAAAGCTTAATGGCACATCCCACGCAACTAGGATTCCAAGACGCGGCATCACCCGTTATAGAAGAGCTTCTCCATTTCCACGACCACGCTTTAATAATTGTTTTCTTAATCAGCACCATGGTGCTTTATATTATTGTCGCAATAGCATCAACTAAACTATCTAATAAACTTATTCTAGACTCCCAAGAGATCGAAATTGTATGAACAGTATTACCAGCTCTAGTTTTGATTTTAATTGCCCTCCCCTCCCTTCGAATCCTTTATCTTATAGATGAAATTAATGACCCACACCTAACAATTAAAGCCATGGGTCACCAATGGTATTGAAGCTATGAATACACTGACTATGAAGACTTAGCCTTTGACTCTTATATAATCCCAACACAAGACCTCACCCCCGGCCAATTCCGACTTCTTGAAACAGATCACCGAATAGTAATTCCAATAGAGTCTCCAATCCGAGTCCTTATCTCTGCCGAAGATGTCCTACACTCTTGAGCCGTACCGTCTTTAGGCGTAAAAATAGACGCAGTGCCAGGACGACTAAACCAAGTTTCTTTCATAACCTCTCGCCCAGGCGTGTTCTTCGGACAATGCTCCGAAATCTGTGGCGCAAACCACAGCTTCATGCCTATTGTTGTAGAAGCAGTACCTCTAGAACACTTCCAAGACTGATCCTCATTAATACTAGAAGACGCCTCACTAGGAAGCTAAATTAGGGCTACAGCGTTGGCCTTTTAAGCCAAAGATTGGTGCCTCCCAACCACCTCTAGTGAAATGCCTCAATTAAATCCCGCCCCTTGATTTGCTATTCTAACATTTTCATGATTAATTTTCCTAACTATTATCCCCACCAAAATTTTAGGCCACATTACACCAAATGAACCCACCCCTGTAAGTGCCGAAAAACATAAAACTGAGCCCTGAGATTGACCATGGCAATAAGCTTCTTCGACCAATTTGCAAGCCCGTCATATTTAGGCATTCCGCTAATTGCAATTGCAATTGCACTGCCATGAGTAATATACCCAACCCCATCCCCTCGATGACTCAATAATCGATTAGTAACCATCCAAGGATGACTAATTAGCCGATTTACTAGTCAACTAATATTACCACTAAATGTAGGAGGACATAAATGAGCACTAATACTAGCATCCTTAATAGTATTCCTAATTACCATTAATATACTTGGATTATTACCGTATACCTTTACACCAACAACCCAGCTATCATTAAACATAGGATTTGCCGTACCACTCTGACTAGCCACAGTTATTATTGGAATGCGCAATCAACCAACCGTGGCCCTAGGACATCTCCTACCAGAAGGAACCCCAATCCCACTAATCCCCGTACTAATTATCATTGAAACAATCAGCCTGTTTATTCGACCGCTTGCCCTTGGAGTACGACTAACGGCCAACCTAACCGCAGGACACTTGCTAATTCAACTAATTGCTACCGCCGTATTTGTTCTACTTCCTATAATACCAACAGTAGCAATCTTAACAGCCACCGTACTATTCCTACTAACACTACTAGAAGTTGCAGTAGCAATAATTCAAGCCTATGTCTTTGTACTTCTACTTAGCCTCTACCTACAAGAGAACGTTTAATGGCCCACCAAGCACATGCATATCACATGGTTGATCCTAGCCCATGACCACTAACCGGCGCAGTCAGTGCTCTCCTAATGACATCTGGCTTAGCAGTATGGTTTCACTTCCACTCAACTTCATTAATAACCCTCGGAATAGTTCTTCTACTACTTACAATATATCAATGATGACGAGACATTGTCCGAGAAGGCACATTCCAAGGCCACCACACCCCCCCAGTACAAAAAGGCCTGCGATATGGTATAATCTTATTCATCACATCCGAAGTATTCTTCTTCCTAGGATTTTTCTGAGCCTTTTATCACTCAAGTCTAGCCCCAACACCTGAACTAGGAGGATGCTGACCCCCATCCGGAATTCTCCCCTTAGACCCATTCGAAGTACCACTACTCAACACAGCTGTTCTATTAGCATCCGGAGTAACAGTAACATGAGCACACCACAGCATTATAGAAGGCAACCGAAGCCAGGCCATTCAAGCTCTTGCACTTACAATTATTCTTGGGCTTTACTTCACAGCATTACAAGCCATAGAATATTACGAAGCACCATTTACAATTGCAGACGGCGTCTATGGTGCAACATTCTTCGTAGCCACAGGATTCCACGGACTTCACGTTATTATTGGGTCTTCATTCTTGGCTATCTGCTTCCTACGCCAAGTATTACACCACTTCACCCTAAACCATCACTTTGGCTTTGAAGCTGCCGCATGATACTGACACTTCGTCGACGTAGTATGACTATTCCTCTACGTATCCATCTACTGATGAGGCTCATAATCTTTCTAGTATTAAAGTCAGTACGAGTGACTTCCAATTATTCAGTCTTGGTTAAAGCCCAAGGAAAGATAATGAACTTAATAACCACCATCCTAATTATCACCACAACCCTATCCCTAATCCTAGCAACCATCTCCTTCTGAATTCCACAAATAAACCCAGATGCAGAAAAGCTATCCCCCTACGAATGCGGCTTTGACCCGCTTGGATCCGCTCGATTACCTTTCTCCCTACGATTTTTCCTAGTGGCAATCCTATTCCTCTTATTTGATCTAGAAATTGCTCTTCTCCTCCCATTACCATGAGGAGACCAACTCCATAACCCCACCGGAACTTTCTTCTGAGCCACAACCGTTCTAGTACTACTAACACTAGGCCTGGCCTACGAATGAACACAAGGAGGACTAGAATGAGCAGAATAGGGAGTTAGTCCAAAACAAGACCTCTGATTTCGGCTCAGAAGACCGTGGTTTAAGTCCACGACCCCCTTATGACACCCGTACACTTCAGCTTTAGCTCAGCATTTATTTTAGGACTAATAGGCCTAGCATTTCACCGCACCCACCTACTCTCCGCACTATTATGCTTGGAAGGAATAATACTATCACTTTTTATTGCACTAGCCTTATGAGCACTCCAATTTGAAACAACAGGATTCTCTGCAGCACCTATACTGCTTTTAGCCTTCTCTGCCTGTGAAGCCAGTGCAGGCCTAGCACTTCTAGTTGCTACCGCCCGAACGCATGGAACAGATCGCCTACAAAACCTTAACCTCCTACAATGCTAAAAGTACTAATCCCAACAATCATGCTATTTCCAATAATCTGATTATCTTCACCAAAATGACTCTGAACAACAACAACCGCACACAGCCTGTTAATTGCCCTCACCAGCCTAACCTGATTTAAATGAACGGCAGAGACCGGATGAACTAGCTCTAACGCCTATATAGCCACAGATCCCTTGTCTACCCCGCTACTAGTGCTAACCTGCTGACTCCTCCCACTAATAATTTTAGCCAGTCAAAACCATATTAGCCCAGAACCAATTAACCGGCAACGCCTATATATTATACTACTAACCTCCTTACAAACTTTCCTAATTATAGCATTTAGTGCCACAGAAATTATTATATTTTATATTATATTTGAAGCTACACTAATCCCCACCCTGATTATTATTACACGATGAGGAAATCAAACCGAACGACTAAATGCAGGAACATACTTCCTATTTTACACTTTAGCAGGATCTCTGCCCCTTCTAGTGGCCCTACTCTTACTTCAAAATACAACAGGGACACTATCAATGCTAATTTTACAATACTCACAACCCATAATCCTAGACTCCTGAGGACACAAAATTTGATGGGCTGGATGCTTGATTGCCTTCTTAGTTAAAATACCACTATATGGTGTTCACCTGTGACTGCCAAAAGCCCATGTAGAAGCCCCAGTGGCAGGGTCTATAGTACTAGCTGCAGTTCTACTAAAATTAGGAGGCTATGGCATGATACGAATAATGGTTATACTAGACCCCCTATCTAAAGAACTAGCATACCCATTCATTATTCTAGCCCTATGAGGAATCATTATAACCGGTTCAATCTGCCTGCGACAAACAGACTTAAAGTCACTCATCGCCTATTCATCAGTTAGCCACATAGGCCTTGTTGCAGGGGGCATTTTAATTCAAACCCCTTGAGGATTTACAGGAGCAATTATTCTAATAATTGCCCACGGCCTAGTGTCCTCCACACTATTCTGTTTAGCCAACACCGCCTATGAACGGACACACAGCCGAACAATAGTGCTTGCCCGAGGAATACAAGTAATTTTCCCGCTAACAGCAGCTTGATGATTTATCGCCAACCTAGCTAATCTAGCACTACCGCCACTACCAAACTTAATAGGAGAAATCATAATTATTACCACACTATTTAACTGATCCCCATGAACTATTGCATTAACAGGCATAGGAACACTAATTACAGCAGGCTACTCCCTATATATATTCCTCATAACCCAACGAGGCCCAACCCCACAACACATCATAGGACTACCCCCGTTCCACACACGAGAACACTTACTAATAGTACTTCACCTCCTCCCTATTATCCTATTAATTACAAAACCAGAACTCATATGAGGCTGATGCTACTAGTTAGTATAGTTTAATTAAAAATATTAGATTGTGATTCTAAAAATAGAGGTTAAAACCCTCTTACTCACCGAGGAAGGCCCGAGGCAATAAGTACTGCTAATCCTTTATCCCCACGGTTAAACTCCGTGGCTTTCTCGTGCTTTCAAAGGATAATAGTTCATCCATTGGTCTTAGGAACCAAAAACTCTTGGTGCAACTCCAAGTGAAAGCTATGCACACAACAGCCCTAATCTTACCGTCATCATTAATTCTAGTTCTAGCAACTCTATTATACCCACTATTAATAACCTTCAACCCAAACCCCCAAAACCAAACATGAGCTGTAACACACGTCAAAATAGCCGTAAAGGGGGCATTCTTCACAAGCCTTATTCCCCTCATAATTTTCCTAGACCAAGGAACCGAAATCATTATCACAAACTGACACTGAATAAACACATCCACATTTGACATTAACATTAGCTTCAAATTTGACCACTACTCCCTAATCTTTACCCCCATTGCCCTATACGTAACTTGATCAATTCTAGAGTTCGCATCATGATATATACACTCCGACCCATACATAAACCGCTTCTTCAAATATCTACTATTATTCCTAGTGGCCATAATCATTTTAGTAACAGCCAACAACATATTTCAGCTATTTATTGGCTGAGAGGGGGTAGGTATTATATCATTCCTCCTCATTGGCTGATGATATGGACGAACAGATGCTAATACAGCAGCCCTACAGGCCGTATTATATAATCGAGTAGGAGACATTGGATTGATTATAAGTATAGCCTGACTTGCAATAAACATAAACTCATGAGAAATTCAACAAATATTCTTTCTATCAAAAAATTTTGATATAACCCTCCCCCTTATTGGACTAATTCTTGCAGCAACCGGAAAATCAGCACAATTTGGGCTACACCCCTGATTACCCTCCGCCATGGAGGGCCCCACACCAGTCTCTGCCCTACTTCACTCCAGCACAATAGTTGTCGCTGGCATCTTTTTACTTATTCGACTTCATCCGCTAATAGAAAACAACAAGTTAGCCCTAACAATCTGCCTATGCTTAGGAGCCCTAACCACCCTATTTACCGCTGCCTGTGCTCTAACCCAAAATGACATTAAAAAAATTGTGGCTTTCTCGACATCAAGTCAACTCGGACTAATAATAGTTACAATTGGACTTAATCAACCACAACTAGCATTTCTACACATCTGCACACATGCCTTCTTCAAAGCCATACTATTCCTATGCTCAGGGTCAATTATTCATAGCCTAAATGACGAACAAGATATTCGAAAGATAGGAGGCCTACAAAACCTAATACCACTTACCTCAACCTGCCTCACAATTGGCAGCCTAGCACTTATAGGAACCCCATTCCTAGCCGGATTCTTCTCTAAAGATGCTATCATCGAAGCCCTCAACACCTCGCACCTAAACGCCTGAGCCCTAATCCTGACACTAATCGCCACATCATTCACCGCCGTCTATAGCTTCCGAGTCGTATATTTCGTAACCATAGGAAGCCCCCGATTCCTGCCCCTCTCACCAATTAATGAAAATGACCCATCAGTCATCAACCCCATTAAACGACTCGCCTGAGGAAGTATTATTGCAGGACTAATTATTACATCAAACTTCTTGCCCTCAAAAACCCAAATTATAACCATACCAGCAACCCTTAAAATAGCCGCCCTAATCGTCACCATCATTGGCCTGCTAACAGCCATAGAACTAACAGCCCTAACCAACAAACAATATAAAACCACCCCAACAACTCCACTCCACCATTTCTCAAATATATTAGGATATTTTCCAACAATCATCCACCGATTCATTCCAAAACTAAACCTAATACTAGGACAATCAATTGCCACACAACTAGTAGACCAAACATGATTTGAAGCCGTAGGGCCAAAAGGAGCCACATCCACACAACTAAAAATAGCCAAAATCACCAGCGATACCCAACGAGGAATAATTAAAACATACCTAACTATTTTCCTCTTCTCAATAACCTTAGCAACCCTGCTAGCTGCAATCTAAACTGCTCGAAGCGCGCCCCGGCTCAAACCCCGAGTAAGTTCTAATACAATAAATAAAGTCAAAAGCAACACCCAAGCACAAATAACCAACATACCCCCACCAGCCGAATACATCACAGCCACACCACTAGTATCCCCCCGCAACATAGAAAACTCCTTTAAAACATCAACAACTCCTCAAGAACCCTCATACCAAGTATCCCAAAATAGCCCCATCACTAAGCCCACTCCCAATAAATATATTAGTACATAGCCAACAACAGAACGGTCTCCTCAAGCCTCAGGAAAAGGCTCGGCAGCCAAAGCCGCTGAATAAGCAAACACAACAAGTATACCCCCCAAATAAATTAAAAAAAGAACCAAAGATAAGAATGACCCGCCATGCCCAATCAACACCCCGCACCCAACTCCTGCCGCCACCACCAAACCAAGAGCAGCAAAATAAGGCGCAGGATTTGAAGCCACACCAACTAACCCAACAACTAAAGCTATTAACAGTAAAGAAACAAGATAAGTCATAATTCCTACTCGGATTCTAACCGAGACCAGTGACTTGAAGAACCACCGTTGTTATTCAACTATAAGAACCCTCAATGGCAAGCCTACGAAAAACACACCCCCTAATCAAAATTGCTAACGACGCACTAGTCGATCTACCTGCTCCTTCAAACATCTCAGTATGATGAAACTTTGGGTCCCTACTAGGACTCTGCTTAATTACCCAAATCTTAACAGGACTATTTCTAGCCATACATTACACCTCAGACATTTCAACTGCCTTCTCCTCAGTCGCCCACATCTGCCGAGACGTCAACTACGGCTGACTAATCCGCAATATTCACGCAAACGGAGCCTCATTTTTCTTCATCTGCATTTACCTCCATATCGCCCGAGGGCTTTACTACGGATCATACCTCTACAAAGAAACCTGAAACATCGGAGTTGTGCTTCTACTTTTAGTTATAATAACCGCCTTTGTAGGATATGTACTTCCTTGAGGACAAATATCATTCTGAGGTGCCACCGTAATTACAAACTTATTGTCCGCAGTACCATACGTAGGAGACGCCCTAGTCCAATGAATTTGAGGGGGCTTCTCAGTAGACAATGCAACACTAACACGATTTTTCGCCTTTCACTTCCTATTACCATTTATCGTCGCAGCAGCTACCATAGTTCACTTACTATTTTTACACGAAACAGGCTCAAATAACCCCATAGGCATTAATTCAGACGCCGACAAAATTACATTCCACCCTTACTTCTCATACAAGGATTTACTGGGGTTTGTAGTAATACTACTAGGACTTACATCACTAGCTCTTTTCTCCCCCAACCTCCTTGGAGACCCAGAAAACTTCACCCCAGCAAACCCGCTAGTCACACCCCCACACATCAAACCCGAATGATACTTCCTATTTGCCTACGCCATCCTACGATCAATTCCAAATAAGCTAGGAGGAGTGCTCGCTTTACTATTCTCAATTCTAGTATTAATAGTAGTGCCAATCCTACATACATCCAAACAACGCGGACTAACATTCCGACCCATTACACAATTCCTATTCTGAACTCTGGTCGCAGATATAATTATTTTAACATGAATTGGAGGTATACCCGTAGAACACCCGTTCATTATTATTGGACAAATCGCATCCGTCCTCTATTTTGCATTATTCCTAATCCTTATGCCCCTAGCAGGATGATTAGAAAATAAAGCATTAGAATGAGCTTGCCCTAGTAGCTTAGCCTAAAAGCATCGGTCTTGTAATCCGAAGATCGGAGGTTAAACTCCTCCCTAGTGCCAGAAAAGAGAGATTTTAACTCCCACCTCTGGCTCCCAAAGCCAGAATTCTAAATTAAACTATCTTCTGATAAGTATTATGGTATAGTACATATTATGCATAATATTACATTAATGTATTAGTACATTCATATATTAATACCCATAAACTTCAAGGACAACAAATATTAACATGAATTTAAATCTTCTCATAATTTGATATAAATAATAAATGGATTTTCACAAATTTTATTGACACTCAAATTTTTAATTGTATAACTAACTAAAATTTTACGAGTAATAAACATGTAGTAAGAAACCAGCAACAATTTATATAAAGGCTTATAATAGAACGGGGTCAGGGACAATAATTGTAAGGTGACATAATATGGGCCGTCAACGGCATCTGGTTCCTATTTCAGGGATAACAAATGGAATATTCCACTTAAATTGCTTTGACTCGGCATTTTTGATGGTGTAAAACATACTACTCATTACCCAACATACAAAGTATCCTCTTATATGCATAGGGTTTTTTATTTTTAGGTTGGCTCGTCTCACATTTTACAGTAAGAGTATAATATATTAAGGTAAGGCATTTATTAATTGCATGTAGAGAATATAAATTCATTCTTGAATGACATAACTCAAGAACCACATAAATTGTCTTAAGTACATAAACACTCTTATATCTATACACACTTATACTATGTGCCCCCTTTGGTTTACACGCGACAAACCCCCTTACCCCCTACGCTCAGAGAATCCTGTATCCTTGTCAAACCCCGAAACCAAGGAGAATTTACCAAACGTCCAAAGTTAACAAGTTGAAGGCGCTAACTTATCCCATTACATATTATATATATATATATATAACACATAAAAATTACAAAAATATGTATACACATACAACCTAAACGGCAGTACCAAAAAATTACAATAAATTTCCAACCCCGGCCTTTCAAAGATATAAA